AAGCCAGCAGCCGTTGACGTTTTCCCAGAATTTTACGCAGACCTCTCTCAGATGAATAGTCTTTTTTGTGCAATTGCAAATGTGAAGTAAGTCTCTGTATCTTATTGGTGAAACTGACTATTTGAAATTCAACAGACCCTCTGTTTTCTTTGTTTTTCTCTTGCGAAATAATTGAAATGAATGAATTTTTTACCATAAAAGAAATTTTCCCTCCCCTTTTGACAGATATGAATTTTATTGATCCGTAAGAATACTGCCAGAAATTTGAATGTAGTATACACAACAATCGGAATTTCTGGCAGTATTTTGACTGAGTTTATCAATTAAGCAATTTAAAATTTGATTCGGATAGTGATTCAAAAGGATGGTACATTTTTACACTCACAAAAGCGAATAGTTTTTTAGTACGAAGATTCTGTTGATTTATTTCTAGATCTAATTAATTTGTCATTACCTTAGTATCACAGTATCCTATGATGTAAGACAGGGCAAATGTGCATCTGGTTGCTTGCGTATAACATATATGGTACAGAATATATAGGAAATAATGTACCATCACCCAATTTTGAATCGTGGATACATATAGATCCTTAACATACTGAAACGGCTGGCATTATTGGTATCAAACCAATAGCGATTCATACAAGCTAAATCTTCTAATCGAAAATTAGGCCAAAGAAAGAACTTGAGTTTAATTAATTCATTTTTATCTCTATCAAGGTGTTTACTTTCATCCAAAAATTGACCCCAGCTTTTTATGTTGTTCTCCTTGCAAAATCCTGGATTTCTATCCACACCATTCCTATTCTTGAAATTGAAATTTAAAGAATTGAGAATTCTCAATTCTCTACGCCGTCTAGACGATAAAATCATTTCAGGAACAAGCAAATAAAAATGGTCCTTATCAACATCTTTTTGTTTTCCGTATCTTTGATTAGTTTGTTGCTTACTCTTATGAACTAATGAAATACCTATGGCTTGATACATAAGAAATTCTTCCAGATCTTTTATAGACGAAGTTAATAGGGGTTCGAACTTAAAAAAACCAAATTCCATCCAGCTGAATATACTAGGCCCGAGCGAATAATGACCGACAATTCTGTCTAGCGGCAGATCTCCCATTTTGAAATAGGCTAAAAGCCTTCGTTTAGTTTGGAAACGCCCTTTTGTGTTACCCACCATCTGCAGTAAGCCCAGCCGCTCGAGTATATCCTCCTCAACTAGCCACTCGTGGTGCGTGCTACAACCCAAATACTTCTCCTTAAGGCGATCGAAATCTACTAGCCTCGGCGAGTCACTCCGGTATTCTGTTTTTTTTTTACGGAAACCTTGTTCATAATCTTCTCTAATAACTTCTTGGATGTCTTCGATGTTTTGACTAACATTTGCTTTTCCTTTAGTTGCTTTTCCTTGACTAACTTCTTCTTCTTCTTCTTCTTCTTTTCCTTTGAAATTTAAAAGAAGTAACTTCATAGGTCTAAGCCACGGGTTCCTTTGATATGTCCTCTTACGTAGCCAAAATTCTCGGAAGAACCAATCTTCCTGATTCGAATCTTCCGCATTCGAATTCGCTCTGGGTGCCTTTAAGATTTCTTCATTCATTCCCATCCAATTAAAAAAGTTTTTTTTGTCTTCTTTGATTTCTGGATCTTCTTTGAGTTCTGGATCCTTTTCGATTTCTGGATCCAAGAGCATTTTTGGAACGATATCATAAATAAGACCTCTATTCTCATTCTCAATTATTTCAGAATTCTCATTCTCAATTATTTCAGAATTCTCATTCTCAATTATTTGAGAATTCTTAGTCTCAATCTTAGTATTTGTATTATGGTTAGGGTCGCTCTTTTTCCCGGCCTCCAAATTGACTAGATATTTTTCGAAAAACTTCCAATCAAAGTCCATATATTTTCTTTCAGGTTTTTTCTTGCGCATTTTTTTCATAGACATATAAACCTTGTCTAGAAAATTGTCTAGATAATTCTTGTCTAGAACCAAAGTTTGTAGATAATCCCTGTAATAATCCGTTTCTATATAAAGCAGGTCTATATAATCCTTGAAATAAAACTTGTCTACAAAACTCCTGTCTAGATAATCCTTGTCATAATTCTTGAAATAAAACTTGTCTACAAAACTCCTGTCTAGATAATTGTGTAGATAAGTATTATCTAGATAAAGCTTGTATAGAAACTTATTGTCTAGTATACAATCCTTGAAATAAGTCTTGAAAACAATCTCCTCTGGTATATCAAATAAGTCGATCTCTTGGCTCTTATTTACTTGTAATGGCAATTTAGAAATAGAGGAGTCCTTCTTAGTTTCAGAAGAAATGTATTTATATGCTAAAAGATCATATTTATAGTTTTTCTTAAACTTAGTTTTTTGATTTCTTACTAATGAATATACTTCAGAATCATCTTGTTTTTTGGAAGGAAGTAATGGGTCTTTTTCATATGAATCTCCTTTATTTAAATCGTTATTTTGAGGCGTATGGCGTCGGTTGACTTTATTTCGCCAGGTTTGTGCGCCTACTCGCTCCCAATGAACCTTAGATAAATTGTATTGAGACTGACCTCTTAACCAGTTTTTCCATGGATTCGTTCCAAAATTTCGAAGTTTCTTATGCTTTAATTCGGAATGAACTATTCCCTGTCTTTCAAAAGAATCCTTTATTGTAGTCTTAAGAAAAAAAGACGTTCCGCGATATTGAAGAACAGATCTTAACTTATTACTAACTAGGGTTTGTGATAATTTGTAAAATACATATGCTTGGGACAGGGAAGATAAATTTGGCAAGGAAGCAAATTTCGGAACAATCTGTGACTTCCGCTTATTTATATTTTTTATAGTCGAACTAAAGGTAATTCTTTTTTGATTTGTTTTAGTATTGGAAATGTCTTTCTCAAAAAATTTTTTTGTTAAATTTATTCTAGGAATCTTAATGATACATAGAAAGATATCTATGGATATTTTGTATATTTTTTCAATGAAAATTTTTTGAAAATAATTCCATTTACTTATTAATCGAACATTTCTTCTTTTTACAATTTTCCAAATATTTTTTGCTGATTCTACATTATTATTTTGCTTTTTGTTGTTAGGACTATTATTTAGTCCTGTAGTTACTTTTTTTTTTTCTTTTGTAATTCTTTCTATTTGATTTTTGATTGTGCTTGTTCTATTAATCAGATTTTGTATTTTTTCTTCTGAATTTGTAGAAGCTGTAGATCGAATTTGACTAACGGATTCATTAATTATCTCATTGCTGATTATAGAATCTTTTTCTTTTTGAGTTTCACTCGATTCATCTACTCCTATCCCGTTCAATCTTGTATTTTTTTTTATTATTTGCAAAATTGTGCTTTTTAGAACTAGAACCCTTTCTTTAAGCCGTTTTATGCTTTCTTTAAGCCATTTTCTGCTTTCTTTTGAGTTTTCTAGAACTCTAACAAAATTTTGCTTTATTTTTTGGTTGAAAACGCTTCTTATAAGTCCAAAGGCGCTCCCTTCCAATTTGTCTGCTGCTAATCTTTTACTTTTTTTGCCTAGTTCTTTAAAAATGGGCCCCCAAAAAATGGAAAAGGAACGGTTGGGTCGGGCAAAACCCCAAGGATAGTCAGCTAGTCCCCAGACAGACCTTATAAAAGCATAATCCTTGGTTACCCTTTTTCTATCATCCGCTGTGTGCCAAGGTTTCAACTCTAAAGGCCATAAAACTTTGACCTGAAGACCGTATTCCCACCACTCCTGCGGAAGGTTCTTGATGGCTATGACGCCTAGAGGCAAACCGTCATCGTTGCATAAAAGATGAATCTCGTTTTCCCAGTCCTTTCTATCCTCAGCCCACTCGGGCTGCTGCAAAAATAAGATACGACCAATATTTTTAGCTATTATCGCTAAAGGCAAGGCAATATATTTTCTAAAATAGGAGTTAAAAATTAATACAATACCTCGTACTCCTAGCCCATAATAAAGCTCATTCCATGCATCTATTCCATCCATCCGGTACAGCTCTTCTTCGGGGTCTAGGTCCATTTTCTCTTTTTTGCTTCTTTTCAATTTTTTCCGTTCTTTCAATGCTTTGCTTTTTTTTTCGTCTATCTTCCTTTTTGTCTTCCTTTTTGTCTTCCTTTTTGTCTTCCCTTTTGTCTTCCTTTTTGTTTTTGTCTGTTCTTTCTTAGGTCCCTTAAGAGTGAAAAGGTCCCCTTTTTTGATTACAAACCTATGCATCAAATTTTTCATTTTCAAAACAAGGGGTTTCAGTACCCTAAAAGAACTAGACAGTCTACTTTGTAAGAAGCCCAAAAAAAGAGGGGAATGCGGAAACATTTCAATTTTTCTTACAATAACTCCGTTTTTACGCCTTAGGGGTATCGAACTACCTTTGATGTTATCCTGCTGCCAAAATTGTTTGCGCACCGCTTTCAAGGCGCACTTCCAGTTTTCGGTGTTCAACTCGAGATTGGTCATGAGGCTGCCAGCGTGAACATGAGCAAGGCTTTTCTCAAAGTCAATACTATAAGGGTCTCCCCCACTCTTGATCAAATTCTTCTTAACCTTCTCATTAATCGCTTTAGCAATCTTCGAATCAATCGTGTCAGGATCTTCATCAGAAAACTTTTTGTCTTTAGTATGCTTAGGCATAATAAGTTCATATTTGAATTTTGCTGATATAATATCAAAGCACTCAACGTCTCCCCGATTGGTCACAAAGGGCTCGCCATAGTCGTATGCGATCTCGCGGACTAATACGTATGACCAGCGAGGGACGCGTTGACCGATGTGCGCTCGTCCCACACGTTCTCCCCTTTTATAAGTCCTTCGTTGCTGTAGCTTTTTTAGTTTTCGCTGGTTCCTTCCCCCCCTTTTTTCCCAAAGCTTAGAAAAAAATTTTGCCAAAGGATTAGAATATAATTTTCCTTTTGCTCTTAGTTTTAGTCTTTTACTTTTTCGTATCGTGAACATTCTCTCTTCATATTTTGGGGACTCGAAAATGCAACCTGGCAAAAGGGTCTCATGAATTTGATTTAGAGCAAGGATTTGCTTAAGTTGAGATTCTGTAGGTTCATCGTCGATTCTTTCACGCGATTTTTTAGTTCCATTTTTTTTTCTTCGACGAGATTGCATTGCATTCTTTTTTCTTCCACGAGATTTAATTACATTGTAGACTTTTTCACGAAATTCACCCAAGTGACGAAGTGCCCTTTCTTCCCTTAGACGTGCTTCTTCGCGTCGACGTGCTTCTTCGCGTAGATATGCTTCTTCGCGTAGACGTGCCTCTTCTTGGCTTTTCTCCTGTTCTTTGCTTTTCGGTGCCTTTTTGTCGCTTTTCTCCTTTTCGTCGCTTTTCTCCTTTTCGTCGCTTTTCTCCTTTTCGTCGCTTTTCTCCTTTTTGTCGCTTTTCGGTGCCTTTTTGTCGCTTTTCTCCTTTTCGTCGGGATCCTCGATTACTTCGAGAAACTTTTTGATTCTTCCACGAGAGGGCCCATTCAACAAAGGATCATACCTTTTTGGTAGGCAGAGGCAGGTTTCGTTCATTTTCTCAATACAAACCCGAGTCCTTTTGTCGAGTATATCTAGAAAAAGAAATCCCGTGTCTAGAGCCTCAATTCTCTTTATAAACTCGTTATTTAAGTTGTTTTGTCTTTGTTTGTTCTTATAAAGCCAATCTTTATCTAGTTTATCAAAGGAGAGTCTTTCTACTGTGGACGAAGATATCATCCCTTTCGTCAGTTCCTTAAAACTAGAAAAACTAGGAGGATCTGTAAAAGATATTCTTTTTTTTCCATCACTTCGGCATGTATCAAAAAAATATTGTGAAGCTTCCTTTCTTACAGCCCCAAAAAAGTGTTTATTGCCTATGTATCGTACTGGACGAGTCCATTGAAACTGATAAAAATCGTCCGCTAAAATGTCTTCCCCCACTATGGGTTCTTTTTGATCTTTTTCTTCATCCAGATCCGCTCCCCAAGGATGGGGAGGAATTTCTTCTTTGAATAGCACTTTTTTTCGTGCAATCTCCTCTTTCTTTTCCTCTTTCTTTTCCTCTTCCTTTTCCTCTTCCTCGTCCTCCCAGTAAGTGTCAGCTTCTCGGCCTTGTCTGGCTAACCAATTTGATCTCAGTAGTGGGGCTTGGATGCGTGTCAGTGGATGTGGAAAAATGAATAAAGGTATTCTGCCTAAATAGTAGACACAGGTAACAAATAAGAAAATATTCACGAACCGACCCGTGTTTCTCCTCAAGTTTATTAACAGCAAGTACTGAATTTCTGACACAATCCACTGAAAGGTTCGCATAAGGAATTCAAATTCTTCCCCAAGGGACCTAACAAGGTACTGATAAATCTTCTTTTTGTATTTATTCAATTCTGAATTAATATACTTATTCAATTCTGACACACGGTGCTGAAAGTATGAAAAACGGACCTGAAATTTTGCCCCAAGGTACTTATAAATGTACTTATCCAATGCTGACACAAGTTCCTTCTTAGATCTACTCAAAAGATAGATCCGTATCCAGTCTAAGAATCTTTTCGTGACTAAAAGGAAACAAATGTGACCAATTAACCAACCAACAAAACTACTTGTTACAAATAACATCTTGTTGTTGCATCGAAACATATAAACGTTGACTAATCTGGCTAACGTTGAAGTTGGTAAAAGGATCTGGTTGGCTAATTGAAAAATGAAAGTATTTAGGAAAATGAGGAAATTGCTTCTGGTACTGGTAGTGATAGTATAGTCCCAATTGTCGGCTGCGAAATAAAACAAAAGATACGGTAGAAATAGTACCGTTACGATATGAGGTGTCCACAATAGTAGATGCAGAGGCCTATTATAGATCGACATGAACCTCACGAGCTGGCCCATAATCAAACCAGTTATTGCTGCTGCCTTCTGCTCGGGTTCTTCAACGAAAAGGAAGAGATAAGCGGGCCTTATCGAGAATGTAGTTAGAAATCCATAATAGAGTCCGACCCCAATGACCGAATTGGTTATCTTCATACACAAGCTTACGAACGATTGAAATAGCATGATCATCACCTCCTGGGGTTTATTTAGTTATTTTCTATTGTCTATTGCAATAGACAATAGAATTGGAATGTATTTTTGTTTAGATATTGAATTATCTATATGTGATTTTTATTTATATATTGAATTATCTATATCTGATTATTTTTCGTTTTTATAGAAATTATTTCTTTATATAAATTATTTAAACGACCGAATTGATTATCTTGAGGCATAAAGGTACTAAAGATTACAAATCCAGTTTTTCTTTTTTGTTTTCTATTGCTAGAGAATTTGTATAGTTCTTATTTCGTTCTTAGGATGATGATTTTGAAACTTTCCATATATAGAAAAGAAATAGAAAAGATAGACTAGAAAGGATATCTATTATGTCAATGACACCAAAAGGATATTAAATAAATGGAATTGGGATAAGGATGGAATATAATGAAATAGAGCCACTTTGAGGTTCCCTATGAAATGAGGCATGGA